AAGAAAAGCTCCAGAAGATGTTGATCGTAAATAACAGGATTGTTTATGAAAAAAAACTAATAAAAATTCGCATTCAGATACATAAGAATTGTACAGGAACCAAAATAGTCTTTTATTTTCTTTTGAAAAAATATAAATAGTTTTATTCAGATTCTTATATTTATGTAGAAAGAATCGCAATAAATGTAAAGAGGGAACATCTTGAATCCAGCATTGAAGGATTTGAACCAAAATTTCAAAATGGATAGGATGGGGTATTAGTATATCTGAAATATTATTTAAATGAGATAATTTGTCCTCTAAAAAAGGAAATATGGAATGAATAGATCCTAAATTCTGAGATTTTGGTATTTCTTTTTCTTCGGAGGAAGATACTAATCGTAGCGAGAATGGAATTTCCACAATGACTGAAAAACCCTTTGATACCATTTGAGAATAAAAAAAATGAGAATAAAAATAATTGGTGTGTCCACCGAATATATTTTGATTAGAATCATTAACCAAATAAATCACAAAATTCTGTTGATACATTCGAATAATTAAACGTTTTACAAGTACTAAACTAAATTTATTGTTATAACCTTCGATAGGTTCGTAAAAAATCGAACCATTTAAACTATCATCATGAGCAAGTGTGTAAATATACTCCTGCAAGAGAAGCAGATATAGGAAGTGCGGAGATCTATCTTTTTTTAAATACCCTTGTAATTCTTCCATTTACATTTTTCTACTTGAAACAGAGACACAAGACAGGAGGCATTTCTTGGGTTATCAAATGATACATAGTGCAATATGGTCCGAACAGGGTATATAATTACAGTATATATAGTTAAGAAATAAAGATAGACCCCGGAGACCTAGAATCCAATCAACAGGATCCTTTTCCTCTCCTTTTCTATACAATAGGTTTTATCCTTTGTTAAAATTACAAGAGGGTAAAAAATCCTTTATTTTTGCAACCCGATCGCTCTTTTGATTTTGGAAAAAATTATATTCTCTTTACTTTATCAGTATACTGTTTCTTCTACACATCCGTCTCCAAGAGAATAGTTAGGATTTTTTTTTTTTTCATAAAAAAAATAAAAAATAATCAATGATTTACTCGCATAAAAACCTTTTTCTGCACTGGCACTAATCCATTTTTAACATCCAAATTAGATCGGGTAATTATTCCAATTTTAAGAATATAAGCTCGTTGCTTTTTGTTTTACCAAAATTAGGGCTATAAAGACGATATCCATTTATTCACTAGACCCAACTGTCAATTTATTTTGTCTCCTTCCAAAAATAAAAACAATATATATATACAGTTAAGGATAAATTAAAAGTTCTATTTTAATTTTAATAAAAAAATTATTACGACATGCTGTTTTTTCCTTCATTACCTTTTAAGATCAGTCGTGGTCTTATATAGACTCTACCAATAGTCTGGACGAATTCGTTGCTTCATCCAAATGTGTAAAAGATCATAGTCGCACTTAAAAGCCGAGTACTCTACCGTTGAGTTAGCAACCCGGATTGTAGATACGATAAAAAAAAAAAAAAAAATTGATCCCATCCCGCCAAAATAAAAAGATTGAACTAGCAACAAATCAAATTTAAAAGAAAGATTTTTTTAATCAATTAAAAACACCAATCCACTAAAATAGGTAGGATTGGATTAAAAAATAATAAATTCTCACCATTTTTTTTTTTTATCGTCTTGTATACCAGTAAATTCAGTAAACATATCCTTATGACTAAGGCTAAAGCGAAGGAAAAATAAATTATGAGGCAGGAATAAACAGATCCATTTTATTTATCTACGATCAAATTATATTTGTTCGGTACACCATTGTCAATATGAATAGAATGCTGAAAAAAAAAAATTCTAAATAAATCAAATTAAGGCCTTGTGTTGGATTGGCACAATATAAGTAAAAAAATAAATTTGAATGCAAAAATAAATAAAGGCAAGGTAGAGAAAAATTTAGAGTTGATTCAATCAAAAGAGGTACAATAACCGAAATTGACCTTGTCTTTGTCGGTAAATTAAAAACAAATAAATAATAAAATAATAAGTGAACAAAAAAAAGAGCAAACAAATTATGGAGAAATAATTATACAAAGATAGATGCTAGTACCCTCTCTTTTTTATTCCATTTTTTTTTTTTTTTTTTATTAACAGTTAACCCAATATTCCTTCTTTAAATAATTCTGTCTTCCTTAAAATATCATGAACAGTTACTGTGGGTTGAGCGCCATTTTCAAGGAAATATAGAATAGCGGGAACATTTGAATAGGTTTTATTCTTTATCGGATCGTAAAAACCTACCTTCTGAAGATCTCTTCCTTCTCTTCGGGATCGAACATCAATTGCAACGATTCGATAGATGGCTCATCGGGATAGATGTAGATAAACAATGCCCCCCCTAGAAACGTATAGGAGGTTTTATCCTCATACGGCTCGAGAAAAAAATGATTCTAATTTCTGTATATAACGGCAAATATATCCATAAAATACTGAATAAATAATGAATTAGACTATGATTAAAGTGGTTTTTTCTTCCTCTTTCCTTACGAAAGTTAAAAAGATCTCATTCGTACTCATAACTCAAGTTGGGTAATTCTGAGGAAATCCTTAGATATTTATTGAGCCGTCTCTAACCTCTTTTGTTTGTCTCGAATCAATTTTTATTCCGCATTTTTATCCAATTGTTGAGACAATTGAAAATAGTGTTTCCTTGTTCCGGAATCCTTTATCTTTGTTTTGTGAAATCATTGGGTTTAGACATTACTTCGGTGATCCTTACTCCTTTCAAAAGGGCAGCAACATACCTTTTGTTTTTTTTTTTTTCTTATTTCTTTCTATAGAAAAAAAAAAAAAAAAATAAGAGAGATTGATTCCCTTGTGATACACTTTTGATCGAAATAGTTTTATGAATTCCGACAAATATTACTTATTTTATTTTTTATTTCAAACTTGTTTGAATTTTAACCCTTTTCAATTTATATAATTTATTCATTTATATTATAAATTTATATTATAGAGGATATATTTACAAAGTTGGTTCAACTTATTTATTTTTATTGTCACTAACCCTAGATTCTTCCCCCCGATAAATGAATCTCAATACTTTCTGCTCGAGCTTCATCATGTACTTTTTATTTAGATTAGAACCCAACACAAATTAGGTTCCTAGTAAAAAGAACAAACTATGTCGAGCCAAGAGCATCTTCATTCTTAATAGAAAATGGCGGATGTAAGAATCCACAGTCAATCATGTCCTTCAAGTCGCACGTTGCTTTCTACCACATCGTTTCAAACGAAGTTTTACCATAACATTTCTCTTATTTAATTTCAAACTGATATGGAATTGATTCAATATGAAATCATGAATAGTCATTAGATCAACTGATATATGTATATATTATTATATATTATGATATGGCCGGCCGTATAGTTTTTATTTTATATTATCTCTATAAATAGTCTCTATAATTAAATATATAATATTAAATATATAATATTAAATATATAATAATATTTTCCTTTCCTTACTTTCCGGAAAAGTCTTACTCAGGAAGGATCCCTTTTTTAATCCCATATCATAATTAATAGAATGAAATACAATACATAAAAAAAAAAAAAAAAAGAATAAATGAGTTTAGTTTGCTTAAGATTTATTGAAATTTTCAACAGATTGTTCGGGACGATCAATCATGAAGGATCCTTGTTTTTTCTTGAACAAATAAATTAAAAACCTCAAAGAAAGGGGCTCTAATGAATTCCCAATTCCAGAATAAAATCTGTTTTTAATCAAATAAACTATTCCAAAGATTTATATCATAAAAATTAAGTTAAATCTGTTTTTAATCAAATAAACTATTCCAAAGATTTATATCATAAAAATTAAGTTAAAAAATAAAGATCTTTATTTCCAACTGCATTTGACACTTGATTCTGTTTGTAAGAAACCAAAAAAATTCTTAAGAATCATTCTTAGAATTCAGAACGAAAGATTGTTCTCTTTAACAATTTTCTGTTTAATGTTGGAAACAATGTGATCCAATCTGCCCTTTATAGCAGAATGGGTCTGGGACGGAAGGATTCGAACCTCCGAGTAACGGGACCAAAACCCGTTGCCTTACCGCTTGGCCACGCCCCATTTAAATTTCTATTCAACACTAATAAATACTAATATTTATATTAGTATTGGTTATTCGTCAATTCTAGTATGTAATATATTGTTGCTAGGTTTCTATACATGGAGAGATAGAATCAAAAAATTCATTGATCATTACATTGAATTCAATTAAGATATTGTATGAAAGTATAATTCTTTGTATTCTCGTTTGAGAATTGAAAGGGGTTTTTGATTTGGGATAGTTCAAAGAAAAAGAAGGATTTTTGGCCTGCCTTTTTCATTTTTACCTTATATTAAAAAAATGACTCAATCAAAATTAAATTATCTAATCTACAAGAACGAAATTTTTGTTATGCTTAATATCTTTAGTTTAATCTGTATCTGTCTTAATTCTATCCCTTATTTGAGTTCGAGTAGTTTTTTCTTCGCCAAATTGCCCGAGGCTTATGCTTTTTTCAATCCACTCATAGACATTATGCCTATCATACCTCTATTCTTTTTTCTCTTAGCCTTTGTTTGGCAAGCTGCTGTAAGTTTTCGATGAAATCTTCAATATTCTCCTAAATTCATGATAAAAAAAAAAACACACACACACTTCATTATAGCATATGCGGTACGAAAAAAATGGGTAATCTATTCCCCTAAATAAATGATCTTGGAGATTTTGTAATGCTTACTCTCAAACTCTTCGTTTATACAGTAGTGATATTCTTTGTTTCTCTCTTCATCTTCGGATTCTTATCTAATGATCCAGGACGCAATCCTGGACGTGAAGAATAAACATAAGACATTTTTAGCTTTGCTTTTTTTAGGAATTCTTTATTCCATTAACTATTTTAATCAAGGGATCCAGTGATGAGGGATAGCGGAGAGAGAGGGATTCGAACCCTCGGTATAAATAAAAATCGTACAACGGATTAGCAATCCGCCGCTTTAGTCCACTCAGCCATCTCTCCCAACTCAAAATTGAAAATTTTTTATGTGATATAACAGGTAAAGTTGAAGTAAAGATTGATCAAAAACCCCTCATCTTCTTTCTTTTCTTATTAGAATTTAGAATAGAAAAATATAAAAAACAATCAATTCAATATATATATAAATATTATGATGATATTATACGATATAAAAAATTTTGATCAGATCAGCAATTCAATTTATATAATGATTTGAAACAGATATCACCAATAGAAAGACTACCTTACTTTTTTTATTTTGTACGAAAAAACCCCGGCCCGCTTAAGTACTGGCCGGGCAATTTCCATTCTCATTCTATGATGGAAGTGTCATTTCTTAATTCTTATTATTTAAGAATTAAGATTTGTTATTATTTTACTAAATTTATTTACTTTAACTGTAAAAAAAACATATACAGACACATATCATACATTATACATATATTAAATAAACAATAAACTCAAATATTAAACACATATATTTTATATTTATTTAAAATTTCATATTTATAATTAAATAAGTCTTTTTTTGTTCTTCGCCTTGCCTTTTTTTTTCTTTAATTTAAGTTTATAGCGGGGTGAAATAGATGTTAACGCTATAATTTTCATAATTCTGATGCTATCTTGGTTTGAGGTTCATCTCCTTCATTCGACAAAGGCTCCATTCATATACAATAATGAAATTGTAGCGGGTATAGTTTAGTGGTAAAAGTGTGATTCGTTCTATTAACCCCTTAAATAGTTAAGGGGTCTTTCAGTTTCCGACAAAAAAACTTTATTTCTTAAAAAGGTTTAATCCTTTACCTCTCAATGGCATATTTGAGGAAGAATATAACTTCTCACGATTTGTATCCAAAAAAAGTAAATTAGAAATTTAATAAAGACAAAATTGGATTATGGGATCGCGAAGCATAATTTTTTTGAATTTGGATCAACTCTTCCAATTGAATGAGTATGAGTAAAGGATCCATGGATGAAGATACAAAAGTTTATTTCCAATCGTAACTAGATCTTCAATTTTTTTAAGGGGAGATTGAAGCCCATAGCTATAAAATGATGTTTTTGGTTTACTAAAACCATCGGCGTATTGTTTCAGCTCGGTGGAAACCAAATTCTTTTCCTCAGGATCCTGTGAGTTGAGTAGAAATAGGGAACGAAGTAACTAGACTAAACGGATTTGGATTTTATATGATCCCCCTCGTCTAGAGGGATCATCTAGAAAGCGAGTAGCTTTGGATGCATTCAGATAGAAAAGCTGACATAGATGTTATGGATATCATTTTTTCTCTGGGACTGGGAATACATCGATTTTCCATAAAGGAGCCGAATGAAAGCAAAAATTCATGTTCGGTTTTGAATTAGAGACGTTAAAAATAATCAACAAACGTCGACTATAACCCCTAGCCTTCCAAGCTAACGATGCGGGTTCGATTCCCGCTACCCGCTTAATACATACAATACTTACTACATTCCTTTCCTTATTATGTTTGGTATGCATCCTTATTTTTTTTTTTTTTTTTATTCCCTAAAGGATTTTCCTTGTAATCGTAATCAAATTTTATCCTAGAGAAAGAAAGAATTTGAAAAGTTAGGAATGAAAAGCGTCCATTGTCTAATGGATAGGACAGAGGTCTTCTAAACCTTTGGTATAGGTTCAAATCCTATTGGACGCAATTTATTTACATCTATTTTTTTTTTTTTTTTTATGGCTATACCAAGAAGCCCATTTTTAATGATTCAAATCAGAACTATTTCTCAATTATTATTCTTTAAGAATAAGAGTGATGAATTTATGTTTGTTCCTGAAGTAGAAACTGTTCGATCTGTTCCGGAATAACTTCCTTCAAAAGAGCTTCCGCTTGCTCGGTGAGTGTTTTGGTAGAAGATATAATTTCTTGGAATTGAGGTTTATTCTTTTTTAAGTAGGTACGTAATTGAACGAGAAATTTTTTTACCTGTCCGACTTCTAACGGATCAAGATAGCCATTCGCTCCGGTATAAATAGTAACTACCTGTTCTTCCACCGGAAGAGGGTCTGCTTGGGATTGTTTGAGTAATTCGCGTAATCGTTGACCTCTTGCCAATTGATTCTGAGTAGCTTTATCGAGATCAGAAGCAAATTGTGCAAAGGCTTCTAATTCCGCGAATTGAGCTAGTTCCAATTTTGATTTGCCGGCTACTTGTTTCATGGCTTTAATTTGAGCTGCAGATCCTACTCTAGAAACAGAAATACCCACATTAATAGCGGGTCGTATTCCAGCGTTGAATAGATCGGCGGATAAAAATATTTGTCCATCCGTAATGGAAATTACATTAGTAGGAATATAAGCTGAAACGTCTCCAGATTGAGTCTCAACTATTGGTAAAGCAGTCATACTTCCTTCACCTAAATAAGAACTTAATTTAGCAGCTCTTTCCAA